TCTAGCATTTGACCCCGTACCACCGAAAGGTTTGGTCGCATACTTGAAAAATAACCCAAAAAATCAAGGGAATGCTTGGATAATTGGTTTATATAAATCCTTCCTGGTTGAGACCACACATAAGAATGACATTGCCATAAATTGACAAGATAATATTTCCACTTATTCATCAGAAGAGGGGTATCCTTCGAAGACAGAATAGATTTTCCTTGATATCTAACATAATGCATAAAAGGATCCTTGAAGAACCATAAGATGGCGGCCGGAAAATCATTAACGAAGACTTCTTCTACAGGATATTTTTTTTTTTCATAGAAATGGATTCGCTCAAAAAAGATACCAGAAGAGGTTAATCGTAAATGAGAAGATTGATTACGAAGAAAAAGTAAAATGGATTCGTATTCACATACATGAGAATTATATAGGAGCAAGAATAATCGTGGATTACTTTTTGAAAAAAAAAAATTTTTTGGAGTAATAAGACTATTCCAATTATAATACTCGTGAAGAAAGAATCGTAATAAATGTAAAGAAGAGGGATCTTTCACCCAATAGCGAAGGGTTTGAACCAAGATTTCCAGATGAATGGGGTAGGGTATTAGTACATCTGATACATAATTTAAATGTGGGAATTTGTCCTCTAAAAAAGGAAATATTGAATGAATGGATCGTAAATTATAAGATTTTACGATTTCTGTCGCCTCTAAGGAAGATACTAATCGTAGGGAAAACGGAATTTCCACAATGACTGCAAATCCCTCCGACATCATTTGAGAATACAAATTTTTGTTGTACCCAAAAAATTTATTTTGGTTAGAATCATTAGCGGAAATTATCAAATGATTCTGTTGATACATTCGACTAATTAAACGTTTTATAATTAGTAAACTATATTTAGTGTCATAACCTACATTATCCAACAAAATAGATCTATTTAAACCATGATCATGAGCAAGTGCATAAATATACTCCCGAAAGATAAGTGGGTATAGGAAGTCATGTTGCTGATATCTATCTAGTTCTAAATATCCTTGAAATTCTTCCATTTTAAATTTGGACAAGAAAAGAAATAGGTGATTTATTGGGTTATCAAATGATACATAGTACGATACAGTCAAAACAAGGTATTATAGTAAGAAAATACCTCGGAACAAGTAAGACTCATCAACAGACTCTCTAGCCTCTCTTTTTCCATCTAATTGATTTATGTTCATTCTAGGGTAACAAGATGGTTAGAAGTCCTTTATTTTTTCAATCCAATCGCTCTTTTGATTTTGAAAAATCTTTATCAATATACTGCCTTCTTCTACACATTTATCTCTACCCCATAATGGGTAATAGCTAATAATTAGGACTCATAAGAAATTTATAATCCACTCATGGGAAAAGTTTTTCCCGTATTAAGCACTAATATATTTTTAACGTCTAATTAGATCGGGTAATCATTCAAAAATTAAGAACAGAAGCTCATTACTTTTTGTTTCCCTATAATTGGAACCGTAGTAAGGCTCTACCCATTTATTCACTCGACCAAATTCATTTTTTTTATTACACGACAAGAATTCAAACAATTTAAATAAGGTTTTGGACCTATTCGGTAAGAATGAAATATTCTTAGAATTATCCATTGATACGACATGCTGCTTTTTCCATTCATTCCTTTCAGGATCAGTCGTGGTCTTACAAACTCTACCGATGGTATGGACGAATCTTTTGCTTCATACAAATGTGTAAAAGATGCTAGCCGCACTTAAAAGCCGAGTACTCTACCGTTGAGTTAGCAACCCAAATAAAATAATTAGAATGTGTAGATACAATCGGAATCTCAATAAAAAAAAAAAGATTGAATTGCACAACGCAATCCAAACCAATCAAAACATTAAAATAGCAAAAATTTTTAAAATTCTAATTGATTAGATTCTGAACATAATAAAAATGAACAGATCCGATGAAAAAATTCTCAGATAAAAATAGGGATAAAGTAAAATATTTATAAATAGCTCCTTGTCTCTTATGTCATCCATTAATTCTATAGTATATATAGATTTTTATTGAGTTTAATCTTAATCAAAAAAAGACTTCTTGTATCACAGAAAATACAAGAACCCATTATTTGAATGAAATAAAAGCTATGGGACGGAGATATAAACGGATCCATTTATCCACGATCGGATTATATTTATTTGATACACTGTTGTCAATATGAATGTTGAGAAAAGAATACAAAAGAAAAAACAATTTATAAATATAACTAACAATTCCAATTTCAATCAATTAGACAATTCGAATTATAAGAAAAAATAAGAAAAAAAAAAAAACTAAGGACTTGTGTTGGATTGGCACTATATATAATCTTTCTATACAACACAACATTGATACAATATTGGTGGAAAAATAAATTAAGTAAAAAAATGAGGTTTATTCACTAAAATAAGCAAGTGAAATCCTTTGTGTTTTTTTATTTGTTTGTTCCTTAACTCAATTTGTTTGTTCCTTAACTCATTGACAGTAATCTCAAAATTTTATATTTATAGACCCGATTACTTCATTTATTTATTATTTATTCACTTAATCTTTTTCTATCTATTTTATATATATCAATAAAATTTATATCAATAAAATATAAATAGATTTTTGTCGTTATAAAAGACACTCTTTTATAGTAACAATAATAAATTTAGTATGATATAAATAGAACAAAAGAGGAAATAGCAAAGAAACAAAAAGGTTATATAAGGCTATATACAAATCATCCACATTTTTTTTATTTCATTAATTGAATTTTATTTGTTGATTAGGGCGAAGTTCCGTAAAAACACCCGCCCTTTTTGAAATATCATGAACAGTTCCTGTAGGTTGAGCACCTTTTTCAAGGAAATATAGAATAGCAGGAACATTTAAATAGATTTGATTCTTTATCGGGTCATAAAAACCCACTTTACGAAGATCTCTTCCCTCTCGTCGGGATCGAACATCAATTGCAACGATTCGATAAATGGCTCATTGGGATAGATGAACAATACTCCCCCCCCCCCTAGAAACGTATAAGAAGTTTTCTCCTCGTACGGCTCGAGAAAATTCTAAATTATGTCTATGTATAGAATCATAATATCAAATAGATCCATAAAATCATCAAATTCATTATATTATTGATTTTAGTTTAAATACTTTTTCTTAGTCTCCCCCCCCCCAAAAAAAAAAAATTATTTGTATCCTCATAACTCAAGTTGAATAACTCTCAAATAACTCAAAAGAAACCTTTTAGGTATTAAATTTATTGAGTGGTCTCTAACCCTTTTTGTTTGTCTCCTTTAGAATCTATTTTGATTCTTAAATATGATCTGGTTGTTGAGACAATTGAAAACGGTATTTCCTTGTTCCAGGATCTTTATCTTTGCCTTGAATCATTGGGTTTAGACATTACTTCGGTGATCTTTAAATCGTTTCAAAACGGCAGCAACATACCATTTTTTGTGATTTCTTTCTATCAAAGAATCGTATGAATGGTTGATTCCTACGTAATACACTTTACTTTTGATTTGATCAAAAGAGTTTTACCAATTCCAACAAAATTAACTTTTTAATTTTTTCGAATTGGATCCTTTAGATTTATATATCTAAAATATACTTACGAAGTTGTTCCAATTTATTGATCGATACTAACCTTAGATTCTTGCCCTTGAGAAATTAATCAATACGTTCTACTCGAGCTCCATCGTGTACTATTTACATGGCAACACTCTCAAAAATGAGGGTTCCAGTGGAACAGAACAAATGATGTCGAGCCAAGAGCACTTTCGTTCCTATATAATATAAAAAAGTGGTGGATGTAAGAATCCACAGCTGATCATGTCCTTCAAGTCGCACGTTGCTTTCTTCCACATCGTTTTAAACGAAGTTTTACCATAACATTCCTTCAGTTTGGAACCAGTATGTAATTGATTCAATTATGGAATCGTGAATAATCATCGGTTCGGTCGGTACATAATAATCTATACTTTTTTCTTCTATACGAAGAATGGATAATGTATGACGAAGTCTCAACAAGAATTCAATCAATTTAACCCCATTGTTTATAATTTTTTTTTTATTCTAACTAACATGAATAAATAAACACGAATAAACAAGTTATTTTGAATCTCTATCTTCAAGTAACGTGATAGGATAAATTCAACAATTTCACACTTCTTAGAGTACCAAGAACTCATAAGAAATCATTAAAAAGATTTAATTGATTGAATAGTTTCCTACCCTATATCATTATTTGCATAAGGTTTTACAGTAAGTACCATTCGCTTTTTATCATCATTAAGAGAAAGATAAATCCATATTGGATTAAACCATCAATGATTAATAAAAAAAAAGACTGATGTAAAGAAAGATTGAAGATTTAGGTTGTTATTTTTTCATATTTCATATTGTAAAATCAGTAATATTTAACAAATCAAAATTTCGTTTCATATGCGTGTTATTTGAACTCGATTAAATTTGTGAAAAAGATATGATTAATAATAATAAAAAAAAAAAAAAAAGAAATTAAGAATCACATTCTATAACAATATTATACTCTTAAACGGAAGACTGGTCGAAAAGACAATCTTTATTTTGATATATTTTATTATGATATAGATTATGATATATATTTTATTTTTTATTTATTTTATAGATTAATAAAATTATAGATTAATAAAATTATCGTGGGTCAGGTATGTTCTGGGACGGAAGGATTCGAACCTCCGAATAGCGGGACCAAAACCCGTTGCCTTACCACTTGGCCACGCCCCATTTCTAGTCGACACTAATAAACACTAATATTGGTACTGGTTGTTCGTCAACTCAAGTCTAAATATCTATTATCTATAAAATAGATTACTAGAATTTTTATACATGTAGACGTAGAATTAAACAGAATTTATTGATCATTACATATAATTCAATTAAGATATTGTATGAAAGTATGGTTTATTCTATTCTCTTTTGATTTGAGAATTGAAGGATTTTTGATTGGGTGAGTTCAAATCAAAGAAAGTTTTTTGGTCTATCTTATTTTCTTTTTATTCATTTTTCTTTTCTATGAATAATAACATATTTATAATAATAAAATAATAAAAAACTCAATTTATTAATAACTCAATCAAAATAAATAAAATACAATTATCCTCAAGAACAAAATGTTTGTTATGCTTAATATATTTAGTTTGATCTGTATCTGTCTTAATTCTGCTCTTTATTCAAGTAGTTTTTTCGTCGCCAAATTGCCCGAGGCCTACGCTTTTTTAAATCCAATCGTAGATGTTATGCCAGTAATACCCCTGTTTTTTTTTCTCTTAGCCTTTGTTTGGCAAGCTGCTGTAAGTTTTCGATGATATCTTTAATTTAATAATGTCTAGACAAATTCATGATTTATTGAAAAAAAAAAAAATTCAAAGAAAAGAATTGATAAGATCAGATAAGTCTTACACCCTCAATTCAAATATTGAAATTCTTGTACAACCGCGAAAAATCTGTATCACCCCACTTTATTTCTTGGTGTCAAAATAAAAAATCAAAATAGTAGGGTATGCGGTATAAAAACGGAGAATCTATTCTCTTTTTTACTAAAAAAAATCTTGGAGATGATGTAATGCTTACTCTCAAACTATTTGTTTACACGGTAGTGATATTCTTTGTTTCTCTCTTTATTTTCGGATTCCTGTCTAATGATCCAGGACGTAATCCTGGACGTGAAGAATAAAAGATAAGGTTTTTGTTTTCCTTGCTTGATTTTAAAATGTTCTTAGTAGGATTTTATCTATTACACATTTTTAACTATTAAAAATAAAAAGAGCTCGCGAAAAATTCGAAAGAAAATACCAAGTCATCAACAAAAACGGAAAGAGAGGGATTCGAACCCTCGGTACGAAAAACTCGTACAACGGATTAGCAATCCGACGCTTTAGTCCACTCAGCCATCTCTCCTCCCAATTGAAAAAGGATAATACTATGTTACATTATAAAAAATAAGGATTGAAAGAGCCCTTCATAATATTTTTTTTTCATCCGAGAGTGCTTTTTAGTTCCACGGCCCGGCTAAGTACTGACCAGGCCGGGCCCGCCATTTATTGTTCCAACGAATCATAAATAATTTTTTTTATTTGAAAACTAAAATACTTGCTTGTTATTACGATTGGAAAAATAAAAACTCTTTAGATTTCTATGATATAGAATCAAATGATATCGAATCAAAGTGTCGTTTCTTATCTTAATTTTTTATATTTATTCTTTATTTTCTTTATTCCTTTTATTTTAGTAAAGTAAATAAATAACAAAAAGGGAACTGTGGATTCTTGCACAATCCATTTTCATGTATGTTATGGCTTAAGTAGTTTTGTCGAGACGTCTAGGTCAAAAACCTCCGGCAAAAAAACACTTGTTATTTAGTTTTAGTTATTGAATTCTCTTTTCCGAATCTCATTGGGTTCTCTGATACAACACGTAAACGCTCTAATTTTCATGATTATTTTATGATCCTATCCTTTCTTTTTACTCTTTTAACTTTTTATTACGACCCATTTTCTTGTTCGACAAAAGGTTCATTTATATACAATAATCGAATTGTAGCGGGTATAGTTTAGTGGTAAAAGTGTGATTCGTTCTATAATCCTTTATATAGTTAAGGGGTCTTTCGGTTTGATTAATATTTCATTCCGACCAAAAACTTTATTTCTTAAAAAGATTTAATCCTTTACCTCTCAATGAAAAATTCGAGGAAGAATATACATTCTCGTGATTTGTATCCAAGAATCAATTAAAAATTGAAAAATTGGATTATGAGATTACGAAACATAATTTTTTTTTTTAATTAGATCAATACTTCTAATTGAATAAGTATGAGTAAAGGATCCATGGATAAAGATAGAAAGTGGCTTTCTAATCGTAACTAAATCTTTAATTTGGAATTTGTATTACGGAAATTGAAGCAAAATGGCTATTAAACAATGACTTTGGTTTACTAGAGACATCGACAAATTGTTTTAGCTCGGTAGAAACAAAATGCTTTTCCTAAGGATTCTCTCACATAGAAATAGAGAACGAAGTAACTAGAAAGGTTGTTATAATATAATCCCCCTCTTTTCTATAGGGATCGTCTAGAAAGCGGGTTGTTCTGAATACATTCAGACAGAAAAGCTGACATAGATGTTATGGGTGGAATTTTTTTTTTCGTTCATGTCTTAATATAGGAATTTATACATCTTCCATAAAGGAGCCGAATGAAACCAAAGTTTCACGTTCAGTTTTGAATTAGAGACGTTAAAAATGATGAATCAACGTCGACTATAACCCCTAGCCTTCCAAGCTAACGATGCGGGTTCGATTCCCGCTACCCGCTTTTACTTTATTTTTTTATTAAATTAATAAGAAATAAGAAAAAAATAGAATTAAATATTTTGAGATTTTTATTATTTTATAAAAAATTTTATGAATATAATTAATGTAATGCATCATTGACTTGAATACGGA